AGATCTATCTTTTTCTAAATATCCTTGTAATTCTTCCATTTACATTTCTACTTGAGCCAGAGGCAGGAGGTTTTTCTTGGTTTATCAAATGATATATACATAGTGCAATATGGTCAGAACAGGGTATTATGTATTGTATTATGTATATAGTATAGTAAGAAAAAAATATATACCCCGGAAAAGAAAGAGGGAGTCCAATCAACAGATCTTTTTACCTTCCTTTTCTATCCAATTGGTTTATGTTCGTTATAATTACAACAGGAGAAAAAATCCTTTATTTTTGCAACCCAATCGCTCTTTTGACTTTGGAATAAATTCTCTTTATCAATATACTGTTTCTTCTACACATCCGTCTACAATCCATAATAAAGAATAATTAGGATTCTGAAAAAAAAAAAAGAAAAAATCAATGGTTCACTCACAGGAGAACCCACTCTTTCCCGCATTAGGCACTAATTCATTTTTAACGTCTAATTAGATCGGGTAATCATTCCAATTAAGAACATAAGCTCGTTGCTTTTTATTTTACCAGAATTGGAGCCATAGAGCTCTATCCATTTATTCACTAGACCCAACTGTAAATGTGAATTTCTTTTGTCCCCTTCCAAAAATCAAAACAATCTTTTGGAACTGTAATGATCCGGTAAGGATAAACTCAAAGTTCTACTTTAACTTTGACTTTCATTTCAAATTAAATAAATTAATAAAATCAATTTATTATTTTATTAGATTTTCTATTTTATTACGACATGCTGTTTTTTCCATTCATTACCCTTGAGGATCAGTCGTGGTCCTATAGACTATACCAATAGTCTGGACGAATTTGTTGCTTCATCCAAATGTGTAAAAGATCATAGTCGCACTTAAAAGCCGAGTACTCTACCGTTGAGTTAGCAACCCGGATAAATAGGATATGTAGATACGATCAAAATATAAAAATCAATTGAATTGCACTGCACGACCCTATCAAAACATTGAACTAGCAACACATCGAAAAGAAAGATTTTCTGATCAATTAGAAACACAAAATACCAAAGTTAGCAGATCGGATTAAAAATATTCCTAATCGAAATGTAAAAATTATGGCAGACCACCCATTTTTTATCAAATTCTTTTTTGATTTTCCCTAAGAAAATACATCCTGTATGAGAGTAAATGCAGCAAGGCAAACCCATCATTTGAGTGAAGGAAACAAAAAAATCAATATGGGGTGGGGATAAACAGCCCTATTTATCTATGATCGAATTATATTTGTTCGATACACCATTGTCAATATAAAAGCAATGTTGAGAAAGTAAATCAAGTAAATAAAATAAAGACTTGTGTTGGATTGGCACAACATAAATAAGAAATTGGAATGGAAAAAATTAAGGAAAAGGTAAATAAAAAATCCCCGGTTTATTCAATCAATAAAAGTACGATAAGCAAGCTTAACCCCTTGTTTGTTGTTAAATTAAATTCCCCCACCAAAATATGAATAAAGCAAGAAAAAGGAAAATGGTGTGTAAATAGAAATAATTACACAAGGATAGATACTAGTTACCCTTCCCTACTTTATTTTATTTATTTAATAATTTTGTTTTTTCCTTTAATTAACTCAAAGTTCTTTCTTTAAAGAATTCTGCCTTCTTTAAAATATCATAAACAGTTCCTGTAGGTTGAGCACCTTTTTCAAGGAAATATAGAATAGCAGGAACATTTAAATAAGTTTGATTCTTTATCGGATTGTAAAAACCTACTTTTCGAAGATCTCTTCCTTCTCTTCGGAATCGAACATCAATTGCAACGATTCGATAGATGGCTCATTGGGATAGATGTAAATAAACAATGCCCCCCCTAGAAACGTATAGGAGGTTTTTTCCTCATACGGCTCGAGAAAAATGATTCCAATTTCTGTATATAATAGCAAGTGGATCCATAAAATCATGAATTTTACTATAATTTGAATTGAGTACTTTTTTCTTCTTCCTTACAGAAAAAGGAAGAAATCTCATTCATACTCATAACTCAAGTTGGGTAATTCTGACAAGAGAATCCTTAGACATTTATTGAGCCGTCTCTAAACTCTTTTGTTTGTCTCATTTCGAATCCATTTTTATTCCTCAGTCTGATCCAATTGTTGAGACAATTGAAAATAGTGTTTCCTTGTTTCGGAATCCTTTATCCTTGCTTTGTGAAATCATTGGGTTTAGACATTACCTCGGGGATCCTTATTCCTTTCAAAATGGCAGCAACATACCTTTTTTTGTTATTTCTTTCTATATAAATAGAATACGAATGATTGATTCCCTTGTGATACACTTTTCATCGAAATAGTTTTACCAATTTCGGAAAATTTGACTTTTCAAACTTGTTCTGAATTTGAACCTTTCGATTTAGAATTTATATATAGTGAGGATATACTTACAGAGTTGGTCTAACTTATTGATTTTCACTAACCCTAGATCCTTTCCCTTGAAAAATGAATCAATCCTTTCTTCTCGAGCTTCATCATGTACTATTTACTTATAACCCAACACAAATTAGGTTCCGGGCAGAACAGAACAAACTATGTCGAGCCAAGAGCATCTTCATTACTATAGAAGATGGCGGATGTAAAAATCCACAGCCAACCATGTCCTTCAAGTCGCACGTTGCTTTCTACCACATCGTTTCAAACGAAGTTTTACCATAACATTCCTCTAATTGAAATTTCAAAGCGGTATGGAATTGATTCAATATAAAATCATGAATAGTCATTGGTTCAACCGGTATATAATATTTCTATCTATGGATAAATAAGTATTTATCCGGATAAGGGTCAGCAAGGATCAAATTTATTTAATTTAACCCCATATTCTATCATATGAATTGAATGAAAATAAAGATATTCAATTTTACCCACATTTGACACTTGATTCCGTTTGTGAGAAACCAAACGAATTCTCAGATATGATTCTTAGAACCATTCTGAAAATTAATAAGAAAAGATTTTTCCCTTTAACAAATTATTGTTTCATGTGGAATGCAGTGTGATCCCATCTTTCGTTTCATGAAAAACGATCTGGGACGGAAGGATTCGAACCTCCGAATAACGGGACCAAAACCCGCTGCCTTACCGCTTGGCCACGCCCCATTTTGATTTCTATTCGAAATTAATCAACACTAATATTGGTATTGGTTATTCGTCAATCCCAACCCAAATACACAAAAACATATGGGATATTTTGTTGCTAGGATTCAAGACATGTAGATATAGAATCAAAAAAATTCATTGATCATTACATAGAATTCAATTAAGATATTGTATGAAAGTTGAATTCCTTATATTCTCATTTTAGAATGATAATGGGGGGAGGGATTTTTTATTTGGGAAAGTCCGAACCGAAGAAAAAGAAGGATTTCTTGATCTGCCTTTTTCATTTTTCCTTATAAAAATAACTCAAAATTATCTAATCCACAAGAACGAAATGCTTGTTATGCTTAATATCTTTAGTTTAATTGGTATCTGTCTTAATTCTGTCCTTTATTCGAGTAGTTTTTTCTTCGCCAAATTGCCCGAAGCTTATGCCATTTTCAATCCAATCATAGATGTTATGCCTGTCATACCTGTACTCTTTTTTCTCTTAGCCTTTGTTTGGCAAGCCACTGTAAGTTTTCGATGAAATCTTTAATACTCTGCTAAATTGATGATGTATTCGATAAAAAAATTCTAAAAATTGATAAGATCAGATAAGTCTTACATTACGAACCCTCGATTCAAAAATCGAAATTCTTGTATATTGAATGAATAACCGCAGCGATGAATTTGGATCAGCCTTTTCCCCGTTCTCACCTTCCGGTGAGTATGGACTATTAGGTACTCCACAATACCTAATTATTGATATGACAAGAAATTTCGGGTAACGAATGAATCAAAATCTTATTACAAATAAATTCGTCTTATTTTTCATTTTTTGGGGTGTCAAAACAAAAAAAAAAAATGATATATGTGGTAAAAAATAGGCAATCTATTCCCCTTTTTCAAAAAAAAAAATGATCTTGGAGATTGTGTAATGCTTACTCTCAAACTCTTTGTTTACACAGTAGTGATATTCTTTGTTTCCCTTTTTATCTTTGGATTCTTATCTAATGATCCAGGACGCAATCCTGGACGTGAGGAATAAAAAATTTCTAGTTTTTTTTGCTTTTTTCGAAATTAATTCTTAATAATCTTATTTGTTTCATACATTTAACTATGATAAAATCAAGGGATGAGAATCTTTTCGAATTCGAAAATACCAAGTGATCAGAGAAAGCGGAAAGAGAGGGATTCGAACCCTCGGTACAAATAATTCGTACAACGGATTAGCAATCCGCCGCTTTAGTCCACTCAGCCATCTCTCCTAATTCCAAATTGAAAATTTGTTATGTGATGTAACACGTGAAATAAAGATTGATAAAAATCCACCTTCTTCTCTTTATTTTCTTTTTTCATTTGATTTTTTTTTTATTTAATCTTATTTAACTTTTCCAAATTATTATTATTTATTTTATTATATTATTCTATTTTAATAAAAAAAAATATTATTTTATTATATTATTAAAATAGAAATTCGAAATATTCTAAAATATTCTAATAAATAATAGAAATTTTTTAAATAGCTATTAAAATTTAAACTAAGAAAAATAAGAAAAAAATAGAAAAAAGCAATTGATCAGGAATTCAATATAGATAATGACTCAAAACGGATCTCCTCAATAGAAAGAATATCTTAGTTCTTTGATTTTATATGAAAGGTTTATTTTCCCGGCCTGATCTGCTTAAGTACTGGCCGGGACATTTCTTCTTTTTTCCATTGATTATTCTTTTTTTTTCTTTTTCTCAGTTTATTACTTAATTTCTTACTGTTGTCAAGTAAGGAATAAAAAAAGACATATGATAACATATTATATATATATAAATACATTAAACAATATTAAATTACATTTAACAATTTGAAACATTCAAAATATTTCTATTCTAATAGAATAGAACTCAA